ATCCTCTTTATGATAAATGATCCATTTGCCCCGAAATGACCCAGTCCAATAGGGAAATCCCAATTCAGTGGGCCTTTCGATACAATCAAATAGATTGCCACAAGGGCGCCATATTCTAGGAGCCCAAACTATGTGATTGAATAAATCCTCCTCTATCTGTTGCGGATCGAGGGCCCCTTCCCCTTCTTCAAACTCCGATTCGTATTTTTCATATAGAAATCTCTGATCAACGATAGAACAAGATCCATTTTGCATCATATCTAACTGATTCCTTGGTTCGGACCGAAGAAGTAATGTTACTCGATTATTATCAAACTGACTGCAATATTTTTCTGTCCGTGAGGATCCCGCCAGAGCCAGAGCGCCTTCTACTTCTAATAGTAATAATAGTAATAGGCCATGAACTAGATCAGAATCATTCTCAACGAATCCATAAGAAGTGATCCAATTTTTTTCATCGTGTCTGGATGAAGACCAAAGATCTTGAGCGACCGATCCGGCAGAACAACTCAAAAGATAAAGAAGTATCGTTAATTTCTTCATGCTCGTTCCAAGTTCGAAGTACCATTTGTACAAATAAGAATCCCCTCCCTTACATGATTTCTTCTTCATATAGATAGATATAGGATCTATGGGGCAATTACTTAGAAGTACATTTTGTGTAACAGCCCTTCCTATCTGATAGAAAAGGATCCCATGATCCTGAACCGATCTTATCTGGGATCGAAAATCCCAAGTTTTTCTATGAAGAGCTGATCTAATTGTATTAGTTTCTATAATGAATTTCTTCTGTGTAATACTAATCGATAGGGCCTCATTAATAAGTGCTACAAGATCTCGCGCATTGGAACCCATGGTTATGGACCCGAATCCGTTAGTATGGAACATCTTCTTTTCCAAGTGAAATCCCCTAGTATATGAAAGAATGAAAAAGTGCTTTCGTTGTTGTGGAAGAAGAAGCCTTCGTATCTTAATGCATGTATTTAATTTATTCGGAGCTATTAGAGCGGGATCCACTTTTTGGGGAATATGAGTCGAAGCAATAACAAGAATCTTTCCAGTGGAACATCTTTCACAATCCCTGGAGAGATAGTTCTCTAATAGACCGAGGGATAAGTAATTCGACTCATTCACATGCAGATCATGAATGTTTGGAATCCATATTATGCAAGGAGACATTGCTTTTGCTAATTCGAATTGAAGGGTGATATCAAATCGGTCTATTTTCGGCGTCATATACATAGTTAGCACATTCGTCATAGTTAGCAGCTCCGTATCAATATCAAGGTCATCATCAATATCGTCACTATCATCAATATCGATATCGTCACTATCATCAATATCGATATCATCAATAAGATAACCCTTAGGCTTGTCATCCAGGAACTTGTTCGGAAATACCGTAATGAAAGGAACATAGGAGTTTGTCGCTAGGTATTTGACCAAACAGGATCGTCCAGTTCCTATAGAACCTATCACTAAAATACCTCTAGAAGGGGATAGGGCTAAGCGGAGCGAAAAGGGTTTTCCATGAGGAGATGGGGAATGAAAACTATTAGCCCCACACGAGGTTTGTGAATAAGTGATTGTCTGATAATGAGCAAGGAATATCCGTCTTTCTGCTAAACAGGATCTATTGAACTCATAATTCATTAGATCCTTTTGATGAATGTCAACTAAGTATCGTAAGGAAATTGATCCCGGTTGTTCAATCATTTGATAACCAGAGTCATTCTTTGATAAATGATCACTATGAGTCAGACTCAATAGAATTTGATCAATCCTTTTTTCTGTCGTTAAGGTGGAGAACTGAACCAAGAATTCTCTTTCTTCATCATCAATCGAATCACTGTTCGCGACCCAGAATTCTATTTTCTCATCAATCCAATCACCGTTCACGTTTTTTCTTTTTCTTATCAATGAATAGATCTCTTTACTTGTACGACTTAGATGTCTCGTATTTCTCGAAAAAATGATTCGATTGATGGGATTTGGTATGATACTTACAAGATCGATGAGATTGATCTTCCAATATTTCTTCTTAGAACGTATTGATTTGACCCCATAAGCGGGACCACCACCCAATAGCATGTTGCCACCAGAAGCAGAACCCCGTATTTCTTCCAGAGAATCTCCTAATTGTTCCAGAACAACTAGAAAGAGATTCTTTAACCAGAAAGAATTCAGTTCAGATGTAGGATACCTATCCAGAAGTTTTCGAAATTCCATCATACATGATGGAATCATCAAAGATTTGATCTTTTCTAACTCTGTCTGTAACTCACTAGAGGCTCGGGAAACAAAGAGAAGATGTATACGAACGAGATATCCAGCAACAAGAAGAAGGAAAAAGATGGAATAGAGGAACTCCCGAGCATTTGTTGATCTCAGATGTGCCCATATCAATGGAACGGGTGACTCATTATTTCGATGAATCATTTCTTCGGACAGAAGAAGATTCTGTAAACATTGACTCGAAATCTCACTTATCAGAGTCCAT